ATCGTCCATTGCGATATATAAAAAATGATCGATTTGAAAATGTCGTAAGAAATGAAATTTCACAATTTTTTTTTCATACATGTCAAAGTGATGGAAAAGAAAGAATATCTTTTACGTATCCACCCAATTTGTCAACTTTTCTAAAAATGATGCAAACAAAAATTTATCTCTTCAGAACAGAAAAAATCTCCTATGATGAATTGTCTAATTATTGGAGCTCTACTAATGAAGAAAAAATAAAGAAACTAAACAATGATTTTCTAAATAGGGCCAAAGTTCTAGATAAAGAATTTACTCCTCTGGATATATTCGAAAAACGAATTCGATTGTGTAATGATGAGACTAAAACAAAATACTTACCTAACATATATGATCCTTTCTTGAACGGACCCTGTCGTGGACGAATGAAAAAATGTTTTTCATCCTCAATCAAAAGGGAAAGTGACACAAAAAATTACATTTGGATAAATAAGATTCATGGTATCCTTCTTAATATTATTCTTAATATTAATAGTAATTATCCAAATATTAATAGTAATTATCCAGAATTTGAACAGAAAATGGATACATTTGATAGAAAATCATTATTAACTGAAATTCGTTTTTTTCTGAACTTAATCAGTAAATTTTCGGGAAAATCAGTATCAAACTTGAATTTTGAAGCATTTTATTTATTTCGAGAACATAAACAAGTAAAAATGGATTCCGAAGAAAAAAAAAGAAAAATCAAATTCTTATTCGACACAATTAGAACTGATCTGAACGATAAAACAATTGTAAATAGAAAAAAATGTATTGGAATAAAAGAAATAAGTAAAAAAGTTCCTCGATGGTCATATAAATTAATCGACGAATTGGAACAACTGGAGGGAAAAAATGAAGCAGAGAATTATCAGATTCGTTCCAGAAAAGCCAAACGTGTAGTGATTTTTACTAATAATTCACAGAATAACGATACTTATAGTGATACTAGGGATGCTGATAATACTGATAAAAAAAAGGAATTGGCTTTAATACGTTATTCCCAACAACCAGATTTTCGGCGAGACATAATAAAAGGATCTATACGCGCTCAAAGGCGTAAAACAGTTACTTGGAAACTCTTTCAAAGAAGTGTGCATTCGTCTCTTTTTTTGGACAAAATTGAGAAACCCTTGTTCTTTTATCTTGATATTTTCGAGCCAATGCAAATATTTTTTATGTTCAAAAATTGGATGCGGAAAAAGACAGAATTTATAATTTCGGATTATACAGAGGAAAAGACAAAAGAAAGTGAGAAAAATGAGGAGGCCAAAAGAAAAAAAAACGAAAAAGAGGAAAAAAGACGTATAGAAATAGGAGAAACCTGGGATAGCATTATATTTGCTCAAGTAATAAGAGGTTTTTTATTAATAACCCAGTCGATTCTTAGAAAATATATTATATTACCTTCATTGATAATAACTAAAAATATTGTTCGTATACTATTATTTCAATTTCCCGAATGGTCAGAAGATTTTAGGGATTGGAATAGGGAAATTTATATTAAATGCACCTATAATGGCGTTCAATTATCCGAAAGAGAATTTCCAAAAAAATGGCTAACAGACGGTATTCAGATAAAGATATTATTTCCTTTTCGTCTGAAACCTTGGCACAGATCTAAGCTACGATCCTCTGAAAAGGAAAAGGATCCAATGAAAAAAAAAAAAGCGAAAAAAAAGGACTTTTGTTTTTTAACAATTTGGGGAATGGAAGTAGAATTGCCCTTTTCTGGTTATCCCAGAAATCGATTTTCATTTTTTGATCCCATTTTTAAAGAACTAAAAAAAAAAATGAAAAAATTGAAAAATTCTTTTTTTCTGGTTCTAAAAGTTTTAAATGAAAGAACAAAATTTTTTCTAAATGTCTCAAAAGAAAGAGTAAAATGGATCATCAAAAGTATTCTCAAAAGTATTCTATTTCTAAACGAAAAAATAAAACAACTCCGAAATTCTTTATTTCTATTTAGATTCAAAAAAATGTATGAATTGAGTGAAAGCGAAAAAGATTCAACAATCAGTAAGAAGAATCTAATGATTTACGAATCGCCCATTCCAATTCAATCTATTAATTGGATAAATTCTTCATTAACAGAAAAAAAAATAAAAGATCTGAATGCTAAAACAAAGACAATCAGAGAGCAAATAGAAAAAACGACAAAAGAAAAGAAAAGGGGGTTTATAACTTCAAAGATAAATATTAGTTCGAACAAAACAACTTATAATGCTAAAATATTAGAATTACAAAAAAATATTTGGCAGATATTACAAAGAAGAAATCTTCGATTAGCCCGTAAATCGCATTCTTTTTTTAAATTTTTCATGGAAAGGATATACATAGATATCTTTCTATGTATCATTAGTATTCCTAGGATTAATGTACAACTTTTTCTTGAATCAACAAAAAAAAATTTAAATAAATCCATTTACAAAAATGAAGCAAATGCAGAAAGAACTGATAAAACAAATCAAAGTATAATTCACTTTATTTCGATTATAAAAAAATATTATAATATTAAGAATACGAATTCACAGAATTCTTTTGACATATCTTCCTTGTCACAGGTATATGTATTTTATAAATTATCACAAACCCCAATTATTAACGTATATAAGTATAAGTTAAGATCTGTTTTTGAATATCATCGAAGATTTTTTTTTCTTAAGAATGAAATAAAGGATTCTTTTTTGGGAGTACACAGAATATTTCATTCCAAATTAAGACATAATAACCCTTCCGATTCTGTAATGAATCAATGGACAAATTGGTTAAAGAGTCATTCTCAATATGATTTATCTCAGAGCAGATGGTCTAGACTAATACCACAAAAATGGAGAAATAGAATCAATGAACGTCGTGTGGCTCAAAATAAAGATTTAACCAAATGTGATTCATATGAAAAAACCCGATTAATTCTTTACAAAAAACAACAAGTAGACTCATTAACAAAAAAAAAAAAAAAAATGAAAAAACAATATGGATATGATCTTTTATCATATAAATCTATTAATTATGCAGATAAGAAGGACTCCTATATTTATGGATATAGCTCACCATTCCAAGCAAATAAAAAGCAAGCAATTTCTTATAATTACAACACGCGTAAACAAAAATTATTTGATATAACGAGTGATATCTCTATCAAGAATTATATAGCAGAAGATTATATTATAGATATGGAAAAAAATATGGATAGAAAGTATTTTGATTGGATGGGAATGAATGTAGAAATACTAAAACGTTCCATATCGAATCTGAAATTTTGGTTCTTTTCAAAATTTGTGATATTTTATAATGCATATACGAGTAACCCGTGGATCATACCAATCCAATTACTTTTTTTCAATTTTAATGTAAATCAAAATGTTAGTGAAAATAAAAACATTACTGGAAAAAAAAAAATAATAGATATTTTTAGACCATCAAAAAAAAAAAAATCTCTTGAATTAGAGTTAGAGACTCGAAATCAAGCAAAAGAAGAATACGCAGATCGAGTAGATCTTGAATCATCTCTCTCAAACCAAGAAAAAGATATTGAAGAAGATTATGCAAGATCGGACGGGAAAGGGGATAAGGGTATAAAGAAAAAGAAATACAAGAACAAGATAGAGGCAGAACTAAATTTTTTACTAAGAAAGTATTTTGGTTTTCAATTGAACTGGAAGGGTTCCTTAAATCAAAGAATAATGAATAATATAAAAGTATATTGTCTCCTGATTAGATTGATAAATCTAAAAGAAATTGCTATAGCCTCTATTCAAAGAGGAGAACTAAGTCTAGATATTATGGTGATTCAGAATCAGAAAGATTTAACTCTTACAGGATTGAGGAAAAATAAAGAATTGATGAGAAAGGGAATATTGATTATCGAACCAGTTCGTCTGTCTAGAAAAAACGATGAACAATTTATTATGTATCAAACCACAAGCCTTTCGTTGATTCATAAGAGTAAGCGCCAAATTAATCAAAGATACCCAGAAAAAAGCCATGTTAATAAGAAGAATTTTGATAAATCCATTACAAAAACAAGAGATCAAAAGATAACAGAAAATAAAGAAAAAAATCATTATGATTTGTGTGTTCCTGAAAAAATTTTATCCGCTAGACGTTGTAGAGAATTGAGAATTCTAATTTATTTCAATCCTAGGAATAGAAATAGTGTGTATAGAAAGACAACATTTTACAATGAGACTAAAGTCAATAATTGCTGTCAAGTTTTGGCTAAAAATAAAGATCTTGATAGATATAAAAAAAAACTAATGAATTTGAAATTATTTCTTTGGCCAAATTATCGATTAGAAGATTTAGCTTGTATGAATCGCTATTGGTTTGATACCAATAATGGAAGTCGTTTCAGTATAGTAAGGATACATATGTATCCGTGATTGAAAATTCGTTAATCTACATTTTTTCTTCTATTTACCGTAACATATCTGGTATGCGAAGACAAATGAATACACACATAAATGCGCACACGCATTGTGTTAACTTCTTTTCTGAGGCATTGATACTAATTCAATGATGTATCCATTAGATCAAAAATGAATCAACAAAATCGTCTTTTTTTTTTTATTTTAAGCCTACAAATTTTTGTTTTGTGAATGCATAAATATCGTATTTTTTTATACCTATTTGAATTGGATTGATTAATAATAATTAAATTGATTTGAAGGAATTCTTAAAGAAATTAAGATTATTGTGTATACAAAATTTAAATTTTGTGTCATTACTCTTACTGATCAATAAAAATATCTATCAAAAAAGGCGGGGGGAGAGCTTTCATTTTATGGTAAAAAATTCATTTATACCGGTTATTTCACAAGAAAAAAAAGAAGAAAACCCCGGATCGGTTGAATTTCAAGTATTCAATTTCACCAATAAGATACGAAGACTTACTTCACATTTGGAATTGCACCGAAAAGACTATTTATCTCAAAGAGGTTTACGTAAAATTTTGAGAAAACGGCAACGACTACTGTCTTATTTGTCAAAGAAAAATGGAATACGTTATAAAAAATTAATAAATCAGTTGGATATTCGGGAGTCACAAATTCGTTAATTTGAAGAGTCATTTTGAATTATTCGATTTACTAGATCTTGAATTTTGATGAACTTATTTTCTTTTGTTTTAAGCAATTCATGGAAGAATGAATCGAGGAAAAATCTATGAATGTCCCAGCTACAAGAAAAGACCTTATGATAGTCAATATGGGCCCTCACCACCCATCAATGCATGGTGTTCTTCGACTTGTTCTTACTCTGGATGGTGAGGATGTTATTGATTGTGAACCAATATTGGGTTATTTACATAGAGGAATGGAAAAAATTGCGGAAAACCGAACTATTATACAATATCTGCCTTATGTAACACGTTGGGATTATTTAGCTACTATGTTCACAGAAGCAATAACCGTAAACGGACCGGAACAGTTGGGAAATATTCAAGTACCTAAAAGAGCCAGCTATATCCGAGTAATTATGTTGGAGTTGAGTCGTATAGCTTCTCACCTACTATGGCTGGGACCTTTTATGGCAGATATTGGTGCGCAAACCCCTTTCTTCTATATTTTCAGAGAAAGAGAATTAATATATGATCTATTCGAAGCTGCGACAGGTATGAGAATGATGCATAATTTTTTTCGTATCGGGGGAGTAGCGGCTGATCTACCTCATGGTTGGATAGATAAATGTTTTGATTTTTGCGATTATTTTTTAACAGGGGTTGTTGAATATCAAAAACTTATTACGCGAAATCCTATTTTTTTAGAACGAGTTGAGGGAGTGGGCATTGTTGGTGGAGAGGAAGTAATAAATTGGGGTTTATCAGGACCGATGCTTCGGGCTTCCGGAATACAATGGGATCTACGTAAAGTTGATAATTATGAGTCTTACGAGGAATTTGATTGGGAAGTTCAATGGCAAAAAGAAGGAGATTCATTAGCTCGTTATTTAGTTCGAATTGGTGAAATGATGGAATCCATAAAAATAATTCAACAGGCTTTGGAAGGAATTCCCGGCGGTCCATATGAGAATTTAGAAATCCGCTGCTTTGATAGAGAAAAGGAGCCAGAATGGAATGATTTTGAATATCGATTCATTAGTAAAAAACCGTCTCCGACTTTTGAATTGCCAAAACAAGAACTTTATGTAAGAGTTGAAGCCCCAAAGGGGGAATTAGGAATTTTTCTAATAGGGGATCAGAATGGTTTTCCTTGGAGATGGAAAATTCGTCCACCGGGTTTTATCAATTTGCAAATTCTTCCTCAATTAGTTAAAAGAATGAAATTGGCCGATATTATGACAATACTAGGTAGCATAGATATCATTATGGGAGAAGTTGATCGCTGAAATGATAATTGATACAACAGAAATACAAGATATCAATTCTTTTTCCAGATTGGAATCTTTAAAAGAGGTCTATGGAATTCTCTGGGTACTTGCCCCTATTTTTACTCTTGTATTGGGAATTACAATAAGTGTACTAGCAATTGTATGGTTAGAAAGAGAGATATCCGCAGGGATACAACAGCGTATTGGACCTGAATACGCTGGTCCTTGGGGAGTTCTTCAAGCTCTAGCAGATGGAACAAAACTACTTTTCAAAGAGAATCTTATTCCATCTAGGGGAGATATTCGTTTATTTAGTATCGGACCATCCATATCAGTCATATCAATTCTAATAAGCTATTCAGTAATTCCTTTTGGCTATAACTTTGTTTTATCTGATCTCAATATTGGTGTTTTTTTATGGATTGCTATTTCGAGTATTGCTCCCATTGGACTTCTTATGTCAGGATATGGATCAAATAATAAATATTCCTTTTTGGGTGGTCTACGAGCTGCTGCTCAATCAATTAGTTATGAAATACCATTAACTCTATGTGTGTTATCAATATCTCTACGTGCGATTCGTTGAGACAGAAATTTTTCAATGCTATTGCTATGCTCCTTTCTTTATAGGACTTTCTTTATAGGACTTTATTTATAGGAAAGGGGTAGAATAAATTGTATAGAGATCCTCATTTTCATTATTATTATTCGCAATTCGGATTGAAGAACTAAATCAGATAGTTATATGAGTGAAATAAAACAGCTTCTATTGAATATATTTTATGAATACTATATTTAATATATAGTATGATGATTTTAAATTGCAGTAAAAATATTGAGTCTCATTTTCTATGTATAAGAATTAAGTGAAAAAAAAAAATTATAAGCAGAAGAGTCCCTTTACCCCAAGATTGGGTGATTAGTCATCCTGTCTTGAAGCGGGCTCAAAAGACCAACCTTATTGAGTTTTCACTACCATTTGTATGAATTATCATACATGTATTAACATAAATAAAAGGGGGTTAATAAATGAGTGGATGGTTAGAAAGACCAAGATACACAAAGGATTAGTAACGCAGATTATGTAAATTATCCCAAAGAGCATTTACGCATAATAGAAAAAGAATACTAATTGGGGCTTTAAGTTGGTAGAAAAAATCAAGCAGTACTCCCCACAATTCCGATCCAGAGTATGCTCCTATCCACTGATTAAATAAATGACTATCAGGAACGAAATAATCCTTAAATTTTTTTTAAGTCCCCTTTTACTTGTACAAAAAAAGAAGAATAGGAACGAAAAAAAAAATAGAAAGAAAAAAAAAAGAAAAAGCGATCCCCTTTTTCTTTTTTTTTTTTCTTTCTTGTATCCATCCATATTCATGGAGATAGAATTCATGTCATAATTCAGAAACAAACTAATGTGTAATTATTTTTCGTAATCGAAAACGATGGGGGGTTTATTGATAATTCTAAAAGAGTTTTTTATTGAAGAATTAAGTTATTACTCAACAAATTCAAATTTTTCATTTTTAAGGGATGAGATCAATTCAGAAGTACCTTTTGTATCTTTATCTTTTATAAAAATGGATTTCTCTTTTTTATTTAATTATTTATTTTTATTTTTTATTAGAACAGACAGAATTCAATTGGTCTAATTCAGAACCGTCCGATAGATCCGATAGATTTGAATCTTATCTATCTTAGGGATATATCAAGAGATATAAATAACCGGCCCGGTCCTTAGATTTATTTAAGGCTTTAGAGGAGCCGTATGAGGTGAAAATCTCATGTACGGTTCTGTAATAGCGATGGTAAGAGTAATGTTATCACCGACTAGGATTATCTAACAGTTTAAGTACAGTTGATATAGTTGATACACAATCAAAATATGGTTTTGGGGGATGGAATTTGTGGCGTCAACCTATAGGTTTCATCGTTTTTCTAATTTCTTCCCTAGCGGAATGTGAAAGATTACCTTTTGATTTACCAGAAGCGGAAGAAGAATTAGTAGCCGGTTATCAAACCGAATATTCGGGTATAAAATTTGGTTTATTTTACGTTGCTTCCTATTTAAACCTATTAATTTCTTCATTGTTTGTAACAGTTCTTTACTTGGGCGGTTCGAATATCTCTATTCCGTATATATTCGTTTCTGAGTTTTTTGAAATAAATAAAGCATATGGAGTTTTTGGAACTACGATTGGTATCTTTATTACACTAGCTAAAACTTATTTGTTCTTGTTCATTTCTATCACAACAAGATGGACTTTGCCTAGGCTAAGAATGGATCAATTATTAAATCTTGGGTGGAAGTTTCTTTTACCTATTTCTCTCGGTAATCTATTATTAACAACTTCGTCTCAACTGTTTTCACTGTAAAAGATTGATCTTCTATATTCATAACTTGTCTCAAACAAGAGAAAGAAACGAAACAAAAATATTCATAGATATTCACGATATGTTCCTTATGGTAACTGGGTTCATGAATTATGGTCAACAAACAGTCCGAGTTGCAAGGTACATTGGTCAAAGTTTCATGATTACCTTATCCCACGCAAATCGTTTACCTGTAACTATTCAATATCCTTATGAAAAATTAATCACATCGGAACGTTTCCGCGGTCGAATCCATTTTGAATTTGATAAATGCATTGCTTGTGAAGTATGTGTTCGTGTATGTCCTATAGATCTACCCGTTGTTGATTGGAAACTGGAAACTGATATTCGAAAGAAACGATTGCTTAATTACAGTATTGATTTCGGAATCTGTATATTTTGTGGTAACTGTGTTGAGTATTGTCCAACAAATTGTTTATCAATGACTGAAGAATATGAACTTTCGACTTATGATCGTCACGAATTGAATTATAATCAAATTGCTTTGGGCCGTTTACCAATGTCAGTAATTGATGATTATACAATTCGAACAATTCAAATAAAATAAAATTCTTTCTAATTAAAAAAAAATTCTTATAAAAAATCATATAAATCAAATCATATTCTATATATCATATTCTATATATATATATAAATATATATAAATAAAATAGAATAGAATAATATAAATTTGGATAATATAAAAAAAAAATATTCAAAAAAAATGAATAAATATTCTAATAAATATTATATTAGAAACATTCTATATTCTATATTATATAAATATTAATTATATAAATATTAAATAAATATATATATATAGTTTAGTTTTAATATAGTTTCGAACTACTCTTTCGTATAAAGAATGGAATGACATTGGTCCTATAACTGTACCTATATCAATTCACACTCCTTAGGATTTGATTTAATTTAATGCGGAGAGAAACTTAGTATATCAAATTTTTTCCTGGTCGTATCAATAAGGTCATGAAATTTCGATTTATTTATCTCCTATTTTACATATAATGGATTTACCTGAACCGCTACATGATTTTCTTTTAGTCTTTCTGGGATCCGGTCTTGTATTAGCAAGTCTAGGAGTAGTATTACTTACTAACCCAATTTTTTCTGCTTTTTCGTTGGGACTGGTTCTTGTTTGTATATCTTTATTCTATATTTTATCAAACTCCCATTTTGTAGCTGCAGCACAGCTACTTATTTACGTGGGAGCTATAAACGTTTTAATCATATTTGCTGTGATGTTCATGAATGGTTCAGAATATTACCAAGATTTTCCTCTTTGGACCGTTGGGGATGGAATTACTTTGATGGTTTGTACAAGTATTTTTGTTTCACTAATAACTACTATTCCCGATACATCATGGTACGGGATTATTTGGACTACAAGACCAAATCAGATTATAGAGCAAGATTTGATAAGTACTAGTCAACAAATTGGAATTCATTTATCAACAGATTTTTTTCTTCCATTTGAACTCATTTCAATAATTCTTTTATCTGCTTTGATAGGTGCAATTGTCGTGGCTCGCCAGTAAGAAATCTTTAGAACTAGCAATAGAAATCTAAATTCAATTTTGTTCGATTTTCTCACATTTATTTCCGTTGAATTCTATGTGAACGTGAAAAAGTGTTTATGTAGAAAATCAATTTATTTTATTTATTGCCAATATATTCTTTTGTTCCAAACTTGTTATATTCTTTAGTCAATCGAATCTGTTGAATTGTTGTTCATATTGAAATGAATCGAAATTGATAAGGAGTTGGTCAATGATGCTCGAACATGTACTTGTTTTGAGTGCCTATTTATTTTCTATCGGTATCTATGGATTGATCACGAGCCGAAATATGGTTAGAGCCCTTATGTGCCTTGAACTTATACTGAATGCAGTTAATATAAATCTCGTAACCTTTTCTGATTTTTTTGATAGTCGCCAATTAAAAGGAAATATTTTTTCAATTTTTGTTATAGCTATTGCAGCCGCTGAAGCAGCTATTGGATCGGCTATTGTTTCGTCAATTTATCGTAACAGAAAATCAACTCGTATCAATCAATCGAATTTGTTGAATAAATAGTATTAATCATCATAATTAATTAATTATAAAAAGTAGAATTTAGAATAGTGTAATATTCATCAATTCAAATTAGCATGTATGCTACACAACTTATGATCATGTTTGCGAAAACGTAAGAAATCAAAATATCTTGGTCCTCTTCTTTTCTTATGAATTGATCCAGAAGTCAATTTTGATTAGCAAAATTCTGGTAAATCATTGATTCATCTGGTATCTAAATATATGATTCATTTACGAGTTTACTAGATCGAAAATTTTTAATTTTTGATGTTCAAAAATTACTATAGATCCAATGTCACACTCAGTAAAGATTTATGATACATGTATAGGATGTACTCAATGTGTCCGAGCCTGCCCCACAGATGTATTAGAAATGATCCCTTGGGACGGATGTAAAGCTAAGCAAATTGCTTCTGCCCCAAGAACAGAGGACTGTGTTGGTTGTAAGAGGTGTGAATCCGCCTGTCCGACGGATTTCTTAAGTGTTCGAGTTTATTTATGGCATGAAACAACTCGAAGCATGGGTCTAGCTTATTGATACGTTTCAAAAAACACCACACGAATACGTTTTTTTACTGGCAAAAACCCGTGCTCAAAATAGAAAAGAAAATATTTTCTATTTTGAGCACGGGTTTTTCTGGCCCAAGTGTATCTTATTTTTATCACGAATTATTTTCCTTGGTTAACAATAGTTGTAGTTTTGCCAATAGCCGGGGGTTCCTTAATCTTCTTATTTCCTCATAGAGGAAATAAGGTAATTAGGTGGTATACCATTTGTATATGCTTAATTGATCTCCTTCTAACAACCTATGCATTTTGTTATCATTTCAAATTGGATGACCCATCAATCCAACTGACGGAAAATTATAAATGGATCCATTTTTTTGATCTTTACTGGAGATTAGGAATAGATGGACTCTCTATAGGACCTATTTTACTGACGGGATTTATCACCACTTTAGCTACTTTAGCGGCTCAGCCGGTTACTCGCGAATCCCGATTATTCCATTTCCTGATGTTAGCAATGTATAGCGGTCAAATAGGACCCTTTTCTTCTCGAGACATTTTACTTTTTTTCATCATGTGGGAATTAGAATTAATTCCCGTTTATCTACTTTTATCCATGTGGGGGGGAAAGAAACGTTTGTATTCAGCTACAAAGTTTATTTTGTACACTGCGGGAAGTTCTGTTTTTTTATTAATGGGAATTCTAGGTATCGGTTTATATGGTTCTAATGAACCAACATTAAATTTTGAAACATTAACTAATCAATCGTATCCCGTGGCGCTGGAAATAATATTCTATATGGGATTTCTTATTGCTTTTGCTGTCAAATCGCCGATTATACCCTTACATACATGGTTACCAGACACCCACGGAGAGGCACATTACAGCACTTGTATGCTTTTAGCCGGAATCTTATTAAAAATGGGAGCGTATGGATTGATTCGAATTAATATGGAATTATTACCCCGCGCTCATTCTATATTTTCCCCCTGGTTAATGATATTAGGTTCAATTCAAATAATCTATGCAGCTTCAACATCTCTTGGTCAACGTAATTTAAAAAAAAGAATAGCTTATTCCTCGGTATCTCATATGGGTTTCATAATTATAGGAATTGGTGCTATAAGCGATATGGGGCTCAACGGGGCCATTTTACAAATAATCTCCCATGGATTTATTGGCGCTGCGCTTTTTTTCTTGGCGGGAACTAGTTATGATAGACTACGTCTTCTTTATCTCGACGAAATGGGCGGAATGGCTATCCCAATGCCAAAAATATTCACAGTTTTCAGTATCTTCTCGATGGCTTCTCTTGCATTGCCGGGCATGAGCGGTTTTGTTGCAGAATTGATAGTTTTTTTTGGAATAATTACCAGCAAAAAATATCTTTTAATGACAAAAATACTAATTACTTTTGTAACAGCAATTGGAATGATATTAACTCCTATTTATTCATTATCTATGTTACGGCAGATGTTCTATGGGTACAAGCTTTTTAATACACCAAACTCTTATTTTTTTGATTCTGGACCGCGAGAATTTTTTATTTCGATTTCTATCCTTATACCCGTAATAGGTATTGGTATTTATCCGGATTTCATTTTCTCATTCTCGGTTGACAAGGTTGAAGCTATTCTATCTAATTTTTTATAGATAGTTTTCGTGAATAAATGAATAAAACCAAAAAATCAAAAAGAGAAATAAACCCTATGTACAATGAAAAAAAAACTTTTTCCGTTGCATTAACTTAAAAAAATGAATTTGAATTGTAATCGAATATGTTTGTTGTTTGTGAGAACCCCTTGAATCACTACATTACTTGATTTAAAGGGTTCTCGACGATTTAGGGGAAGTTTTCTTAATATATAATATAATCGAATTTATTATATATGCTTTCTATATTTGTATTTGTCAGGTCCTTTACTCACTTTAATTCAATTAGATGTAAATAAACCATAACTGTGTAGTCCTATTCCTAATAGATTGATCCCAAAATAACATATCCAAATTATAAAAAAGCCCATAGAGGCCACTATTGAAGAATTTACACCTTCCAATTTTTTATTTTTTCTAGTATGTAAATAAATCGCGAATATGGTCCAAGTAATAAAGGCCCAAGTTTCCTTTGGATCCCAATTCCAATATGATCCCCATGCCTCATTAGCCCATACTGCTCCTGAAAGAATACCTATCGTTAAAAATATAAAACCTAGACTAATAATACGATAACTCCAATGATCCAATTGTTGAATAAATTGAGACCTGTAATAATTTACAGAAGAAAAAGAAGTTTTTCGTAAAACATTCTTTCTTCCATTCATATTCATGTATTTGATCTCAGCAAAAGAAGATGGTTCATTTAAAAAATAAAAATTATTATTTTTACCAAAAATTTGTATGACTTCTCGAAATGTAATGACTAAAATAGCTACTGATAATAATGATCCACATAAAAGAGCTGCATAGCCCAATATAATCATACTTACGTGCATCATTAACCAATGGGATTGTAGAGCGGGTACTAATATTGCGGATTGATGCATTTCGGTTAAAAGACCCGAAGTAGCAAAACCTTGGGTAAAAATAACACTTGGTGCGATTATTGTACTTAAATGGTTTTTATTCTTTTTAAAACATGGAATCATATGAAAAATGGAAAAACCCCATGAAAGAAAGATTAATGATTCATATAAATCACTAAATGGTAAATGGCCCGAAAAAATCCAACGAGTAACTAACAATACCGTTATACAGAAAAAGGTTATTATCATGCCTTTTTCGGACGAATCATATAATCTTACGATTTCATTGACTAATAAGGTTATCAAATGAATTGAAATTACAATTGATACGATCGAAAACGATATATGAGTTAATATATGCTCTAAAGTTGAAAATATCATATAAAAAAATGAAAATAAAAAAAAAAGGTCTGAATACTAGTAATAGAAATCGGGAATTGAATTCATTATAGGACTTACTCTTTTAGAAGATAAGATGCCATGCCGCCACTCGGACTCGAACCGAGATGCTCTAGCACTGCTTCCTAAGAGCAGCGTGTCTACCAATTTCACCATGGCGGCTTACTCGAAATAATAATAAGCGATTTTTAGTCAATCGTCGAGATTGAAAGAATCAATTAAAATACAATATTTGTTATTAAAATACAATATTTGTTTAGTAATACAATATTTGTTTAGTAAACATTAAAGAATTTAAAGAATTCTATTATAAGAATAATTATTATTAGAATATTAGATATTATTAGAATATTAGAATTATTTTATTAGAATTATTCTACTAAATTTCTAATAAATTCTTATTTATTAGAATAACTTCTTAATAAGAAATAAGAAATTCTTAATAATTAATAAGAAATTATTATAATAGAGAAATATATATTAAATCTGAAATATATATATATATATATTTCAGATTTAATATATATATATAAATAAAATAGAAAATAAATAAAATAGAATAATAATAATATAAATTTGGATAATATAAAAAAAAATATAAAATAAATTAAGAAAGATAAATATAAATAGATTAGATTATTATTTTTAAATAATAATAAATAAGAATTTAAATAATAAATAATTATAGACAATTCTATATTAAATATTCTATTCTATATTAGAGAATATTCAGAATATTCTTTGAATCCAGCTAATTCAGATTATTCCAACTTTGTATTTGTTACACAAAAAAACTTTTTGAGTTCCCCGTAGAAATAGATTGCGATAATGAAAAAGCTTTCAATGCTGTCCAATATCCCCTTTTTTTCCAAAAAGTTTTCCGAATTCTTTTTTTTGATATAGAAGTGCGCTTTTTTGGAACTGCCATTCAACTAGTATAGTTTTTCATTGCTACAGTTCAATGTGAAAGACATTTCTTCTGTAAATGAAAACGAATTGTTCTTTAATTAGCCATATATCTTATCTATCTTAATTTCCCTTTTTTATGTTTTCTATCTTCTATCTAAAGTAAAACATTGAATATTATAACCCTTTATTCAAAATTTTTCCAAACATACTTTTTATTGTAATGGAAAATAATCAATTAGTTCAAAAATGAACTAATCTTTTAATGTTTTTGAATAAAAAAAAATTATTATTTTATTGGGTCATGTCATATGAATTGTTTTTTATGATTCATATCAAAATAAACAAACGAATGTTCTTAGTTTTGGTCTAATTATTTATCCCCTCATTCTATAGATAAAAATTTTTGTATAATTTTTAAAATATAAATTTTATTATATTCAAATTTTATTATTATTTATTATATTATTATTTATTAATAGTAATATTTGTTACTAAAAACAAAAATCAAATAAAAACAAAAAAAAAGTTTATTTTTCACTAGGAATTTGGTTATTGGCCCATTTTGACTTTGTACTTTGCAATATTTGAAGTATTGTGCAAAGATTCAGAATAATTAATAATAGATAATTTTATTTATATGTATGTTCACTTTTTTTTATTAACTGAACCTTTTACAAAAGAGATAAAACCGACGAATAAGAAAAAAAAAACTCATTAAGAATCAAACTCTTTTTTATTATTTATTTATTTATTTTTATGGAGTATACACATCAATCTTCATGGATCATACCTTTCATTCCACTTCCAGTCCCTATGTTAATAGGAGTGGGACTTCTACTTTTTCCCGCGGCAACAAAAAATCTTCGCCGTATGTGGGCATTTCCTAGTATTTTTTTTTTAAGTATAGTTATGATTTTTGCGGTCGATCTGTCTATTCATCAAATCAATAACAGTTCTATCTATCAATATGTATGGTCGTGGACTATAAATAATGATCTTTCTTTAGAGTTTGGCTACTTGATCGATTCACTTACCTCTATTATGTCAATATTAATAACTACTGTTGGCATTCTGGTTCTTATTTATAGTGATAATTATATGTCTCATGATCAAGGATATTTGAGATTTTTTGCTTATATGAGTTTTTTTAATACTTCAATGTTGGGATTAGTTACTAGTTCTAATTTGATACAAATTTATATTTTTTGGGAATTGGTTGGAATGTGTTCTTATCTATTAATAGGTTTTTGGTTCACACGTCCTATTGCGGCAAATGCTTGTCAAAAAGCGTTTGTAACTAATCGTGTAGGGGATTTTGGTTTATTATTAGGAATTTTAGGTCTTTATTGGATAACAGATAGTTTGGAATTTCGGGATTTGTTTCAAATATTCAAGAACTTGATTTTTAATAATGAGGTTAATATTTTTTTTGTTACTTTGTGTGCCCTCTTGTTATTTTGCGGTTCAGTTGCTAAATCTGCCCAATTTCCCCTTCATGTATGGTTACCGGATGCTATGGAAGGACCTACTCCTATTTCCGCTCTTATACATGCTGCTACTATGGTAGCAGCGGGAATTTTTTTGATAGCTCGACTTCTTCCTCTTTTCATAGTTATACCCTCCATAATGAATGGAATAGCTTTCATAGGTATAATAACAGTAGTATTAGGAGCTACTTTAGCTCTTGCTCAAAAAGATATTAAGAGAAATTTGGCCTATTCCACAATGTCTCAATTGGGTTATATGATGTTAGCTCTAGGTATGGGCTCTTATCGAGCCGCTTTATTTCATTTGATTACTCATGCTTATTCAAAAGCATTGTTGTTTTTAGGATCCGGATCCATTATTCATTCAATGGAAGCTATTGTTGGATATTCTCCAGAAAAAAGTCAAAATATGGTTCTTATGGGCGGTTTAACAAAACATGCGCCAATTACAAAAACTGCTTTTTTAATGGGTACACTTTCTCTTTGTGGTATTCCGCCCCTTGCCTGTTTTTGGTCCAAAGATGAGATTCTTAATGATAGTTGGTTGTATTCACCAATTTTCGCAATAATAGCTTGTTCCACAGCAGGATTAACTGCATTTTATATGTTTCGGATCTATTTACTTGTTTTTGAAGGATATTTAAACGTTCATTTTCAAAATTTCAATGGAAAAAAAAATAGTTCATTCTATTCAATATCTTTATGGGGTAAAGAAGGAAAAAAAAATTTAAAAAAGAAAATTCATTTATTAGCTTTATTAACAATGAATAATAATGAAAGGACTTCTTTTTTTCCGAAGAATACATATCCACATTCAATTAATCAAAATGTCAAAAGCATAACACGTCTTTGTA